CCAATTATTGTTCCAAAAACTTGACTTCTTTTACTTATGTCAAAAAGCTCCGGAACAAATATATAGGGAATAGAAAGATTCCAACCCCCCAAGTAAAGAACTGTTACAAATAATGAAGAAACTAGTAGATTTAGATACGAAGCAACGTAAAATAAACCAAATTTGATACCTGAATATTCGGTTTGATAACCTGCTACTAATTCTTCTTCTGCTTCTGGTAAATCAAAAGGTAATCTCTCACACTCGGCTAGAGAAGAAATTAGAAAAACTATAAACCCTATAGGTTGACGCCACAAATTCCACCCCCAAAAACCATACTTTGACTGCGCTTCAACTATATCAACTGTACTTGAACTGTTAGATAATCATAGTCGATGATAACATCACTGTTCCCGCCGCTATTACAGAACCGTACATGAGGTTTTCACCTCATACGGCTCCTCATAGGTCAAAAATAAATCTAAGGACCTTTCAAGATTATTTATCTTGATGTGTTTGTAGGATCGATAGAGAGCCAAACTCTTATCCTAAGGCCTAGAATTAGACCAATGGAATTCTGTCTGCTAGATTTATAATAAAAAAGTGCTTCTGAATTCATCTCATCTTTTAAGAATTTTCATTTTTCTTTGTTGATTAATAACTTTAGCCTTGAATAAAAAAAAAGACTTTTTAGAGGAATATCACATAGATATTTCAACCGATCATTTTCGATTACGAAAAAGAATTAGACATTGCATTACATAACAAGAATTTTATTTCTCTAAATAAAATAGAAATAGTTATGAATAAAAAAAATAAAAAAAAAAGATCTCTTTTTGCAATTCTAGTCTTTCCATTTTTTTTCGTTCCTATTCTCCTTTCTCAGAAAAGGGACATTACCCAAAGTAAAAGATTTCTTCGTTCTTGATAGTTATTTACTTAATCGGTGGATAGGAACATACTCTGGATCGAAATCCCGGGGAGTACTTCTTAATCATTTCTACCAACTTAAAGCCCCAATTCGAATTTCTTTTCTATAAAGAAATATCCTGGTGGATAATTTACAGAATCTCCATTACTAATCCTTTGTGTATCTTGGTCTTCCTAACCATCCACTTATTTTTTGGAATCTCTCAGTAGGGTAATCCATCTATGGTAATAAATAGTAAAAACCCCATAAAGTTGATCTTTTGAACCCGCTTCAAGCCATGATGACTAATCAACCAATCTTGGGGTAAACAGTCTCGACTGCTTATGTTTACTTTCACTTAATTCTTGTACATAGGAAATGAGATTGAATTCCTTTAACAGCAAATTTGAAAGCCGTTTTATTTCACTCATATAACTATCCGGTTTAGTTCATCAATCCCAATGATGAATAAAAAAACAATAGATATTCAACTCATTTAACTTTCTTGCTAGAAAGAAAAGAAATAGGGGAAATTTTATGTCTCAGCGAATCGCACGTAGAGATATTGATAATATACATAGAGTTAATGGTATTTCATAACTAATTGATTGAGCAGCAGCCCTTAATCCACCTAAAAAGGAATATTTATTATTTGATCCATATCCTGACATAAGAAGTCCAACGGGAGCAAGACTTGAAACGGAGATCCATAAAAAAACACCAATACTAAGATCCCCTAGAATAAAGCGATAGCTAAAAGGAATTACTGAATAACTTAGTAAAATGGGTATGACTGCTATCGAGGGACCGATACTGAATAAACGAGTATCTCCTCTAGATGGAAGAAGATTCTCTTTGAAAAGTAGTTTTGTACCATCTGCTAGAGCTTGAAGAATTCCCAAAATCCCGGCGTATTCGGGTCCAATGCGTTGTTGTATCCCTGCAGATATTTCTCTTTCTAGCCAAACAATTACTAGTACACCTAGTGTGATTCCTAATACAAGAGTGAAAATAGGGACAAGCATCCATATGATCCCATAGACTTCTTTTAAGGATTCCAATCTCGAAAAAGAATTGATAGCTTGGATTTCTGTTGTATCAATTATCATTTCAACGATCAACTTCTCCCATAATGATATCTATGCTACCTAGTATCGTCATAATATCAGCCAATTTCATTCTTTTAACTAACTGAGGAAGAATTTGCAAGTTGATAAAACCCGGTGGTCGAATTTTCCATCTCCAAGGAAAAACACTCTGATCTCCTATCAGAAAAATTCCCAATTCTCCTTTTGGTGCTTCGACTCTTACATAAAGTTCTTGCTTGGACAATTCAAAAGTTGGAGAAGGTTTTTTACTAATAAATCGATAGTCAAAATCATTCCACTCAGGGTCTTTTATTCTATCAAAGCGTCGGATTTCTAAATTCTCATAGGGTCCTCCTGGAATTCCTTCCAGAGCCTGTTGGATAATTTTTATGGATTCTGTCATTTCACTCATTCGTACTAAATACCGAGCTAATGAATCCCCTTCTTTTTGCCATTGAATCTCCCAATCAAATTCGTCGTAACACTCATAACGATCAACTTTACGAAGATCCCATTGTATTCCGGAAGCTCGTAGCATTGGCCCTGATAAACCCCAATTTAGTGCTTCTTCTGCACCAATAATGCCTATGCCTTCAACTCGTTCTAAAAAAATGGGATTCCGTGTAATAAGCTTTTGATATTCAGCAACTCCGGTTAAAAAATAATCACAAAAATCCAAACATTTATCTATCCAGCCATGAGGTAGATCAGCAGCGACTCCTCCGATACGAAAATAATTATGCATCATGCGCATACCGGTAGCAGCTTCGAATAGGTCATATATCAATTCTCGTTCTCGAAAAATATAGAAGAAAGGGGTCTGTGCCCCAATATCTGCCATAAAAGGGCCAAGCCATAACAAATGGGAAGCGATACGACTCAACTCCAACATAATAGCTCTGATATAGCTAGCCCTTTTAGGTACTTGAATATTCCCTAGCTGTTCGGGTCCATTTACGGTTATTGCTTCTGTGAACATAGTAGCTAAATAATCCCAACGCGTTACATAAGGCAAATATTGTATAATTGTTCGATTTTCCGCAATTTTCTCCATCCCTCTATGTAAATAACCCAATATTGGTTCACAGTCAATAACATCTTCACCATCGAGAGTAACAATCAGTCGAAGAACACCATGCATTGATGGGTGGTGGGGGCCCATATTGACTATCATGAAGTCTTTTCTTGTAGTTGGTGCAATCATAAGTTTTTTCCCGAGTCATTCTTCCATGCATTACTGAAAGTAAAAAGAAGTTCATTAAAATGTAAACGACTAAGTTTAAATGGTATCACGCTTCAAATTAAGGAGTTTTTATCTCTATCTCTCGAATATCCAACTTATCAATTAATTCAATATAGCGTCCTCTATTTTTTTTTGACAAATAGGCTAGCAGTCGTTGACGTTTTCCCAAAATTTTTCGCAAACCTCTCTGAGATGAAAAGTCTTTTTTGTGCAATTTCAAATGTGAAGTAAGTCTCTTTATCTTAGTGGTGAAACTGAATACTTGAAATTCAACAGACCCTCTGTTTTCTTCGTTTTCTTTTTGAGAAATAACCGAAATGAATGAATTTTTGACCATAAAAAAATTCTCCTTTCCCTTTTTACAGATATGGATTTTACCGATCAGTAATAATAATGCCATTAATTTGAATGTGGTATATACAATAATCTAATCCGAATTTCTTTATGAACTGCTAATTTTCTGAATTCAAATCAATCCACTTTCAAATTTTAGATAGGAATAGAAAAGGATTGGTACATTTTCGCATCGAAGAATTTCGACCTAAAATGAAGAAGGTTCTGTTGATTCATTTCGAGATCTAATTGAGACATTATCCAATTTCGTATTGGATACTAGAATGAAATGTGAGACAAGACATGTGATCTGTGTATTTGTGTGCTTTCAGATACCCTATATTTTCTATCTATCCTATTTCAGATACCCTATATTATATATAGGGTATAGGATAGATAGAAAAAGTGTATGATCTGTGTATTTGTGTGCTTTCAGATACCCTATATTTTCTATCTATCCTATTTCAGATACCCTATATTATATATAGGGTATAGGATAGATAGAAAAAGTGTAGTTATCCACGAATTTTCAATCGTGGATAAAGATGTATTCTTAACATACTGAAACGACTGCCATTATTGGTATCAAACCAATAACGATTCATACAAGCTAAATCTTCTAATCGATAATTAGGCCAAAGAAAGTGCTTTAATTTCATTAATTTGAATTGATTTTTCTCTCTATCAAGATGGTTATTGTCATGTGAAACTTGTCTGCTGTTTTTTACGTTCTTTCCGTTCCAAAATACTGGATTTCTATCTACATCATTTCTATTCTTTGAATTCAAAGAAATTTGAATTCTGAATTCTCTACGACGTCTAAACGATAAAATATTTTCAGGAACAAGTAAATCAAAATGATTTTTGTCTCTATTTCTACTTATTCTGTTATGTGCTGAAATAGCTTCATCAAAATCTTTCTTAAGAACATATCTTGGCTTTGGCTCTTGGGATTTCGTTTCGCGCTTACTCTTATGAACCAACGAAGTACCTATGGTTTGATACATAATCAATTGTCCATCTTTTTTTCCAGACAGACGAATGAGTTCTATAGTAAATGCTTCTGTTTTCATGAATTGTCTAAAATCCCGAAGCACCATGATATCCAAACTCATTTGTTTCCTTTCAATCGAGGCTAGAAGAATTCTTCTTGGATCTCTCAGTCTAAGCAGGAGACAATACGTCCTGATATTATTGATCATTCTTTGATTCAAAATATCGTCGAATTTCAATTGAAAAAGAAAATAACGTTTCAGGAACAAATCTAGTTCTGTTTCCTTCTTTTTTTTTTTTTTCTTTTTCCCTTTTTTCATGCCTGATCTTTCAGAATTTTCTTCAATACCTTTTTGTTGTGGGAGAACGGATTCAAGATCTCCTCGGCTTGTGGATTCTTTTTCTTCTTGATTTCGATGATTCGATGCTATCAAAAAACTTCCTTTTTCCTTGTCATTGATCTTACTACTACTATTTTGATTTCTATTCAAATCAGTACTACTACTATTTTGATTTCTATTCAAATCAGTACTACTACTATTTTGATTTCTATTCAAATCAGTACTACTACTATTTTGATTTCTATTCAAATCAGTACTACTACTATTTTGATTTCTATTCAAATCAGTACTACTACTATTTTGATTTCTATTCAAATCAGTACTACTACTATTTTGATTTCTATTCAAATTTAAAAGAAGTAATTGGCTTCTATTCAAATTTAAAAGAAGTAATTGGCTTGGTATAACCCAAGGTTTCGTTTTATATGCATTAGAAAGTAACACAAATTCTGGGAAGAACCAACGATTCCATATGAGATCCTTTAGCATTTTTTCATTCATTCCCATCCAATCAAAAAATCCGTTTGAATTTGGTGGATTGATTTCTGGAATCCTATCTGCAATCATAAGATAAAAAAGATCCTTTTTCTGAATTTTTTCAGAATTATTAGTACGCATTTTTTTCCTTTGATTCCTATTGGTATCGATCATGATCCAGGACTGAATTTCGTGTTTTTTTCTAAAATCAAAATGGAGAATTTTCCAATCCAAATATTTTGGATCGGTCGTTTTTTCCATACATGGAATCTTTCCTAGAAAATTCTTAATAGGGAAGTTCCTCAGCCTATCAAAAGGTTTAGCCGTTTTATAAGAAATCTCTTGGTTCGTATTTCCTTGAAACGGAGATCTATAAAAACAGCATTCCCTTTTATTTTCATAATTAAGAAATTGATATGATAAAAGATCATATCTATAGTATTTTTGAAAATTCTCTTTTTGATTAGATAATGAATCCACTTCAAATTGTTTTTGTTTCTTGAAATGAATTAATTGGTCTTTTGGATGACATTTGCTAAAATTTTCATTTTTAGCTATACGACGCTGATGAACTCTATTTCGCCATTTTTCTGGTATTAATCTAGACCATCTGATCTGAGATAAATCGTATTGATAATGTCCTCTTAACCCTCTTAAGCAGGTTTTCCAGTGATTCATTTCATAACTCGAATGACCCATTCCTTGTGTTTCAAAAGGAGCCTTTATTTCGGGCTTAAGAAATAAAGGGCTTCCTTGATGTTGAAGAACAGATTTATACGAGTTACTAAGTTGGTGTGATAATTTGTAAAATACATATGCTTGTGACACGCAGGATAATTCATAAAAAAGATGTGAAATTATTTGACTATTTCGAATATAATCAAATGCCTTTTTGATAGTAGAAATAATTGGATTTTTCTTTTTTTTATTCATTTTTTCTTCTTCATTATTAGAAATGGATTTTTTTTTTGTTGATTCAAGAGAAAGTTCTGTATTCATTCTGGGAATATTCATGATAGATAAAAAGATATCTGTGTATATTCTTTGAATGAAAGATTTGAAAAACAGGGGTAATTTAGCGATTAATCCAGCAGCTCTTCTTTTTAATATTTGCCATTTTTCGAATCTTTTAGCATTATAACTTGTTTTGTTAGGACTAAGATTATTGATTCTTGGAGTTACTTTTTTTTTCTCTTTTGTGATTCTTTCTACTTGATTTCGAATTGTACTTGTTCTATCAGTGAGATCCTTCATTTTTTTTTCTGTCACTGAAGAATTTTTCCAACTCGGAGATGTAATTTGATTAACTGATTCGTGAATTATCTGATTGCTGATTATGGAATCTTTTTCTTCTTTAATTTCACTCGATTCATATACTTCTACTTCTTTTAACCGCAATAATCGAATTGGATTTACTTTTGAAAGTTCTTTTATTATTCTTGTTATAAAAATAAGACTTTTGATAACCCAATTGTTTGTTTCTTTTGAAACTTGTTGAAATAATTGAGTTTTTCCTTTGAAAACTATTCGAGCTTGAAAATAGTGCTTCCGTAATTGTTGCATTTTTTTTTCGAGTTCCTTTAAAATGGGTTTAAAAAAGGAAGGTTGTTTTCGGGGCGAACCAAAAGGACGTGCAGCTTCCCTTCCCCAAACTGTTAAAAAACAAAAATCCTTTTTCATTAGATTTTTCTCAGAGGATCCTAGGTTCGATTTGTGCCAAGGTTTCAAACGGAAAGGAAATAAGATTTTTATCTGAATACCGTCCAGGAACCAATCTTTCGGAAATTCTGTTTCGGATAATGGAACACCATTATAGGTACATTTAACATGCATCTCTTGATTCAATTCCTCGAAATCCTCAAACCATTCAGGACGTTGCAATAGCAACATACGTCCAATATTTTTCGCAATTATGAATGAAGGTAATCTAATATATTTTCTAGAAAAAGAGTGACTTAATAACAGCAAACCTCTTATTGCTTGCCCACATGGAAAGTCATCCCAGGCCTCTGCTATCTCTATTCGCGCTTCCTCCCTTTTTCTGTTCTCCTCTTTTTTTTCTTCTTTTTTTGCTGTATACTCGACAATTTTGAATGCTTCCCCTTTCCGCACCCAATTTCTAAAAATTCGGTTAAT